TCAAAATTATGTATCCACTTTTCAAAATTATGTATCCACTTTTCGAAATTATGTATCCGCTTTTCGAAATTATGTATCCACTTTTCAAAATTATGTATCCATTTCTCATGAGATTATACGGAAAAGATGGCGGTTGATTCTTCCAGGATGGAATCGAATTTCGAGGAAGTGTTTACAGAATCTTCCTCTGTTCGAAGAAATGATTCATCGAAATCATGAGTCACCCGTTCCATTGATATGGACACATCCGAGATCCCCAAATGCTCAGGAGTTCCTCTATTCAATCCCTTTCCTTCTTCTTGTTGCTGGATATCTCGTTTGTACACCTCTTCTCTTTGTTTCCCGAGCCTCTAGTGAGTTACAGACAGAGTTAGAAAGGATCAAACCTTTTACGATTCTATCATACTGGATTGAGTTGCAAAACCTTCTGGGTGAGTATCCTACAAATGAATATGAATATAAACAGGATCCGCTGGATTTTTTCTGGTTTTTTTTCAGGTTAAAGACTCTCTTTCTACTTGCTCTGGAACAATTAGGAGATTTTCTGCGAGAAATACCGGTTTATGTTTCTGGCGGCAACATGCGTCCTAAGAAGAACTATTTTCTTAGCTATCTCATCAGTATTTTACCAGATCCCACCAATCGAATCACTTTGGTGAGAAATACGAGACATCTAAGTCGTACAAGTAAAGAGATCCATTCATTGATAATAAAAGAGATGAAAGAGAAAGATAAAGATAACGGTGATTTTTTTTCTAATCAAATAGGTTTTTGGTCACTCGCGAACGTTGATTGGGTTGATGAGAAAATAGAATCCTGGTTGTTTGAGAACAGTAAATGGATTGATGCTGATGAGGAAGAAGAACAATTCTTGACTCATTTCTTCACCTTAACGACAAAGAAAAGGATAGATCAAATTCTATTGAGTCTGACTCATACTCATAGTGATCATTTATCAAAAAACGACTATGGTTATCAAACGTTTGAACAACCGGGATCAGTTTACTTACGATGCTTGGTTGACATTCATAAAAAGTATCTAATGAATTATGAGTTCAATAGATCCTGTTTAGCAGAAAAACGGATCTTCCTTGCTCATTATCAGATACTCGCTTATTTACAAACCTCGTATTCGTATAGGACTGATAGTTCTCATTTCCCATCTCATCCTCACGCAAAACCAATACTCTTTGCGTTTCGCTCAGTCCTATCCCCTTCTAGGAATATTTTAGTGATAGGTTCTCAAGGACTTGGACGATCCTGTTTGGTCAAATACCTAGCGGAAAACTCCTTTTTTCCTTTCATTATGTTATCTACGGATGAGTTTCGGAATGACATGCCTGACTACTTTATAACTGACGATGATGAGATGGATGAGTTTGAGGACAGCCTTCTTGATTTTTTTGATAATTACGATTTTGATGATGACGATTTTGATGATGTTGGCGATATCGGTGCTGGCTTTGATTTTGATAGGGGGCTGCGGACAACTATGATGGAAGCGCTAGCTTTCTATGAGTGGTCGACAACAGCAGAGAGTGCCCCGTTTGATACCACCTTTCAATTACAATTAATTCGATTAGAATTCGCAAAAGCAATGTCCCATTGCATAATATGGATTCCAAACATTCATGATATGTCTGTGGAGGAGTCGAATTACTTATCCCTCGGTCTATTCGAGAACTATATCTACGGAGCTCGTGAAAGAGGTTCCATTAGAAACTTTCTTGTTATTGCTTCGACTCATATTCCCAAAAAAATGGATCCCCGCCTAGTAGGTTCGAATAGATTCAATACATGCATTAAGATGCGAAAGCCTCTTCTTTCACAACGGCGAAAGAACTTTTTCGTTCTTTCCGATACTAAGGGATTTCCCTTGGAAAAGAAAATGTGCGATACTAACAGATTCGGGTCCATAACCATAGATCCCAGTGCACAAGGTTTTGTAGCACTTGCCAATGAGGCCCAATCAATTAGTCTTTCACGGAAGAAATCAATTATAGACGCTAATACAATTAGACTCGCTCTTCATAGACCAAATTTGGTGTATCAATACCGGGAGGGAAGCCCGGTTAGTGAGCATGGGGTCGTTTCCTATCAGATAGGAAGGGCTGTTGCGCATAATGTGCTTCTAGGTTATTGCTTAAGTAATTGCCCCGTAGATCCTATATCTATGTTTCTAACCAAATACTCCCCTCTGCTGGGGGATTCTTTTTTGCACAAATGGTACTTCGAACTTGAAATGAGCATGAAGAGATTAACGATACTTCTTTATCTTTTGAGTTTTTCTGCCGGACCGGTCGCTCACGATACTTGGTCTACACTCAGACCCCCTGATCGAGGGACCACCGCTTACTTGAAATTCGGTCGGTGTGATGCTGATCTAGTTAATGGCCTATTAGAACTAGAAGTCGCTCTGGTGGGATCCTCACGGGCAGAAAAAGATTGCAGTCAGTTTGATAATGATCGAGTGACATTGCTTCTTCGGTCCGAACCAAGG